CCGAACCTTTGTTTGTTATTTTCGTTAGGTTTAAGTCTGACGAGAATAATATTCTACAACCAGCAATTCATTTATTTTCAACCCAACCCATTTACTATCTATTATTTGATTCACTAATCCTTTCTATTGAAATGGGTGAAGGGTCAAATGCTTTGGCAATTCCTCACGGGAAGCTGAATCAAGAGAATTTTGAACCAGAGCCCTGGATTTTTGTTCATCCTTCACTGTAATAATATCTCGGGGTTTGCAACGATAACTTGGTATATCTACTATACGACCATTAACGAAAATATGTCTATGGTTAACCAATTGGCGGGCTTGAGGTATGGTCGAAGCCATACCCAATCTAAAAAGTATGTTATCCAAACGCATTTAAAGTCATTGTAGTAAAACCTGACCTGTTGACCCTTTGGCTTTTCCGGCGATACGGACGTATTTAAGTAATTGTTGTTCTGTAAGACCATAATGAAAGCGCAATTTTTGTTTTTCTTCTAAACGAATACGATATTTAGATTTTTTACTGGGGCGTGATTGGTTTCTAAGATCGCTTCCGGCTCTAGGCTTTTTACTAGTTAGTCCCGGTAAAGCCCCCAGACGACGTATTTTTTTGAAACGAGGCCCTCTGTAACGCGACATAAAGACTCCTTATTTTATTGAAATTTCATAAACCTAAATTCAAACTAAACTAAATAAGAAATATGATAAATTAAAGAAATCAAAATTGACTGAAGTACTGTACTACAAAGAAGAATTAGATGAATTCTATCAATATCCGGACCTTATTATTCTTATATGTATCTATTAGAGTATGTATATTTATTAATATATGTATCTATAAATATTTGAATATTTTTCTTGTATATATACATATTATATAATTGACTTATATTAGTGTATTAGATATTACTATATTAGATGAGTCTATTAGAGAATTTGATTTGAATCTATTAAGAAACATGGAATGTTAATTTGAATAATATAGTAATATACTAAGAAATAATATAGTAATATACTAAGAATATAATAATATACACAGATTCCAATTAATTACATAACATTAAATGCATTTCAATAAAAAATGAAAGAATATGAAAATAAGAAATATTAAATAAAACTATTAAAAGCTAACAATAAAATAGAAAAACGAAAATAGAGAAACTAAAAAACTAAGAGTTCTTTTCTTGATTGATTTGTTCTACAGAGATCGAACTCATATTTCTTAAGTTGGCCCTTGGTAAAGGGGGAAGATACTTTTTCAATCTTTTTTGATTTCACATTTTCATTTAAAGATAAAAAAGAAAAGAGATGGAGAAAAGCCGGCTATCGGAATCGAACCGATGACCATCGCATTACAAATGCGATGCTCTAACCTCTGAGCTAAGCGGGCTTGTGTAACATAAATTGTACGCATATAGTAATTTAGTAAACTACCAGGATATTGGCTATTAATTATGAAGAATGAATATGAGTATAGAAAAAAATATAGAATTTCAAATAAATAAGGAATATTGGATATTGTAATACTATACAACATAGGAAGAAATTCAGAAATTAACGAAAGAAATAATGGCTAATCTAACAAACAATAGAATGAAATAATCACTATTTCCATTTTTTTTTCTTTTTTTTATGGAGAGGTATAGAATCTAGCAGCAATCCTTCCCGCTAGGCGATATCTTTGAGCATTGCTAGGCTACTTTTCACTTAATAAGTCATTTCGTTAGTCAGCAGTTCAGCCCGAAGGCAGGCAACTCACTAACTACAGCTTCTATCTCCTCTAGGTCCCATTAGACTGATCCTTAGTCCTTCTCCCCGCAACCAAGCCTTAAGGCTTTCCTTATGAGATGGGATGCTCACTAATCGACTGCTTCTCTCGAGATGCGCGTAAATAAAGACTCTCTTGGTCCTTTCGAAGCAGATATTCGTACGCCATTGGGTTATTTGAGGATGGCACTGGTTTCGGCTTGACTGCTTTCCTTGGTTGACTTTTGGTTCCAATTTCGCCTTAGGCTAGCAAGGTAAATGGATTTAGGAAAGAAAGATTCCACGTCCCATACGAAAGAAAGACCAGGCGATAAAGAATAAAGAGGGCTATGGGGAAAGATTCCAGACCTAGCTCGCTACAGGAAGATTCAATTCCTCCTCCCCGCATAAGAGAAGGGCTTTAACGAAGAAAGAGATGCGAATGAAAGTGATCCCCCGGTACAAAGGGCTTTAGCGTTCATGATTGATTTGATGTCGAGAATCCGATCTGCAGATGAAGCAGAAGCAGGCAAAAGGCTCAAGGCCAGCGAGGAGTTTGCCATACTAGATCGACTCTAAATTACCGAATCGACTCTTTATTCTGTTCATGGTTGGCTGTAAACAAATAGTCTCTTTAGTCCCACCCCTACCCAACTCTATGGATTTTCTTTAGTTGCTCTTAACCCAGCTCTCAAGTTAGCTCGTGACGGGAAGGCTTTAGCACCATTGAAAACAGATTCTGAATTAAAGATAGTGG